TTTTTGCATTATTGTAATAGTGTAATACACACACTTTGAGAATTACAAAAAAAACTAGTAGAGCCTTTCCTGTTTCCGGGGGGTTTGCAGGAGTAATAAGGAAGTTACTAGTTTTAGGGGGTGGGGGGGTTTAACCCGCAAAAACCGGGGGCAGTAGTAAATAGATATCTTACGAGAAGAATATAGGTGTTATGCTCTTGATATCAGTTATGCTACCCTTCGGTATCATGTCTATTAAGCTTTACATTACTTGGGGAAGACATCAAGGAGATGTTCCACCTTACTGTTTATTTGAATTTGCACTGTGAAATGCCAGCTGAAAGGAAAAAAAAATAAAAAAAACCCCTTGCCCGCTGGACCTCGTGCCTGGCATGCTGGGTTATGCAATAAATGTACTCCACCATTAACTTATGCTCGGAGAACTCAGTTGTGGGTAATAAGCAGTTAGTGTTCCTGAAATAGGAACCAGATGCCAGGAATAGTTCAAGAAGTGAAACCCCCACGATTTCTGTCCTTGACCATCAATAAGAGTTTTCATTAAGTTATCAACTGATGGTGGTCTCTCATTCATTAATTAGCTTAAGTGGGCAGCGTGTTGATCCTGTGAGAATAATACTCTGCTTGAACGTGAGTCGGACCTTGTTATTGTGTATCGTGGTTAATTTCAAATAGTAGTGGTATAGTACATAGTACTATATGTATGTCCTATATCCATTCTTAGTATAACTAATGGTTAATGTAGAATAATGGTGATAATACATATTGGTACATATACGGGGCAGAGTCCGGCAAAGAGTAGTTTAATAAGAATCCTAGCTTTGGGAGTTAGGGGCGGGGGTGAGAGTCCCTTCTCTTTGAAGCTCTGGGAGGGAGTTTAACCCTCGACGTCCGGTTTACAAGACCGGCGCTCTGCGGCTCTGAGCTACCAGGGCATTGTCATTCAAGTACTTTATTCTCTACCCAACTTACTGCTGGAGTGAGGACGAGGAACAAGAAAAAGTAGAGGAAGGAGGCAACTTGTCCAATAATAACGAAAGGGTGTTCTACAGGCATACCACCAATTCATGTAAGGATAATGACGTCCGCAACTAGTAGTCAGAAAAGGAATTGTGTAAGCGGGCGGAATGTAAGGCTTCGCTGTTTCGACGTATGTAGGATAGGCACAACCATTAGAACTAGGATAGAGGAAAGGAGGGCAAGTACGCCCCCCAGCTTGTTTGGAATAGAGCGAAGAATAGCGTAGGCAAACAGGAAGTATCATTCAGGCTTGATGTGGGGAGGCGTAACGAGGGGATTGGCAGGGGTGAAGTTATCGGGGTCACCAAGGAGGTTTGGTGAGAACAGGGCAATAGAGATCAGGGCAATAAGAAGTGCTGCGAATCCAAGGAGGTCCTTGTAAGAGAAATAGGGGTGGAAAGAGATTTTGTCGGCGTCCGAGTTAAGGCCAGTGGGGTTGTTTGAGCCGGTTTGGTGGAGGAAAATTAGGTGAACCATGGTTGCGGCGGCAATAATAAAGGGAAGGAGGAAGTGGAAGGCAAAGAACCGAGTGAGGGTGGCATTGTCAACCGAGAAGCCTCCTCAGATTCATTGTACCAGGGCGTTACCCACGTAAGGGACGGCGGAAAGGAGGTTAGTAATGACAGTGGCCCCTCAGAACGACATTTGTCCTCAGGGAAGGACATAGCCTACGAAGGCTGTCATTATTACAAGAAGGAGGAGAACTACTCCCACATTTCATGTCTCCTTGTAAAGATAGGAGCCGTAGTAGAGGCCTCGTCCGATGTGCATATAGATGCAAATGAAGAAGAAAGATGCCCCATTTGCATGCATATTTCGGATCAGTCAGCCGTAGTTCACATCTCGGCAGATATGTGCCACGGACGAAAAGGCTGTGGCGATATCGGAGGTATAGTGTATAGCCAAGAATAGGCCGGTAAGGATTTGGGCAATTAAGCAAAGGCCTAAAAGTGAGCCAAAGTTTCATCAAACTGAAATGTTGGCGGGAGCTGGAAGGTCGACGACTGCGTCGTTGGCAATTTTTAGTAGGGGGTGGGTTTTCCGAAGATTGGCCATTAGGGTTCTCGTAGTTGAATACAACGGTGGTTTTTCAAGCCATTAGTCCTGGTTAGAAATCCGGGCGAGGAACTATGGCATGAGTGATATACTTATTATTAATTGGACTAGTCCTTGGGTTAGTTGCAGTGGCTTCCAACCCTTCACCTTATTTTGCAGCCCTCGGGCTGGTTGCTGTCGCGGGGGTTGGGTGTGGTATTCTAGTGGGGCATGGTGGGTCCTTCCTTTCCCTGATTCTTTTTCTGATCTATCTGGGGGGGATGCTCGTGGTATTTGCCTACTCCACGGCACTGGCTGCGGAGCGACACCCGGAGAGTTGAGGAAGCTTGCAGGTACTGGGGTTAGGGCTAGTATACGCGGGGGTTACGGTAATGACGGCGTTAGTGTTCTCAGGGAACTGATATTCAGCCTCATATGCGTCGGTAGATGAATTCAATGAGCTGTGTGTTTTTCGGGGTGATGCTGGAGGAGTGGCACTAATATACTCCTCAGGAGGGGGCCTGCTGATTTTGGGAGTATGGGTCCTGCTACTAACACTATTTGTGGTGTTGGAGTTAACTCGCGGCCTTAGTCGGGGGGCGCTTCGGGCGGTTTAGTACAGAAGGGAGAATATGGCAAGGGCCATGGTGAAGAAGAAGAGAGATAGGTAAGTCTTAATCATACCCCGCTGGATGTCGTTGGTGGCAGCGATAAGAGGAGTGTTAAGGGTGACGATTGCCTTAGGTCCAACTTTCTCTATTCAGGTTTGATCAACCATCTGGCCGGCAATAGTCTGGCCCAGAATTAGGTTGAGCTTGGGAGTGAGACGGTGCGTGACCGTCGGAAAAAAGCCCAGCATGTTGGAAAAGTGATGGGTGGGGAGGTTCGGAGTAGCCTTAAACTGCTTGTTTGTTAACGATGCAAGTTCCAGGGCGGTCAGGAGTCCAATAATGGTAACTAGAATGGCCGCTAGCTTAAGTAGAGGGGGTATAGTCATAATAGGGGTTTTCAAGGGAAGAATATTAGAGGTAATTAGAAGGCCCGCAACAATGCTACCTCAGGCTAGCCGCTTAATTGGGTTAATGACTGCGGGGTTGTTCTCGTTAATAGGGGATAATGAGTTAAATCGGGGGTGACCTATTGATACAAAGTATACAACGCGAAGGCTGTAAACCGCCGTGAAAGAGGTTGCAAGGAGAGTAAGGACGAGGGCTCAGGCGTTTAGGTAGGAGTTATTCAGGGCTTCAATGATGGCGTCTTTGGAGAAGAAGCCCGCTAGGAAGGGGGTGCCGGTGAGGGCTAGACTGCCAATTGTTAGACATGAGGAGGTGAAGGGGGTTAGGTGATGCATCCCACCCATCTTGCGGATGTCCTGTTCATCATTAAGGCTGTGGATAATAGAGCCTGAGCACAAGAAGAGCATGGCCTTAAAGAAGGCGTGGGTGCAGATATGCAGAAAGGCCAGTTGTGGTTGGTTAAGCCCGATGGTTACTATCATAAGGCCAAGCTGGCTAGATGTGGAGAAGGCGACAATTTTTTTAATATCATTCTGTGTTAGAGCACAGGTGGCGGTAAACAGAGTGGTTAGGGCTCCCAGGCAGAGGCAGGTGGTGAGAGCCACTTGGTTGTGTTCCATGAGGGGACTAAGTCGAATGAGAAGGAAAATACCAGCGACGACTATAGTGCTCGAGTGCAGCAGGGCAGAGACCGGCGTTGGACCCTCCATGGCCGAGGGCAGCCACGGGTGTAGGCCGAATTGGGCCGACTTTCCGGTAGCGGCAACAATCAGGCCGAGGAGAGGTAAGGTCAAATCAAAGGTGGTAGCAGCCGAGAATATCTGCTGCATCTCCCAAGAGTTAATATTCATAGCGATTCACGCTATTGCTAGGATGAGGCCAATATCACCAACTCGGTTGTACAGGACTGCCTGGAGAGCGGCAGTGTTGGCATCGGCTCGTCCGTACCACCAGCCGATGAGAAGGAAGGACATGATTCCAACACCCTCCCAGCCAATGAACAGCTGGAAGAGGTTATTAGCAGTAACAAGGACAATTATAGCAATGAGAAAAACTAGTAAATACTTGAAGAAGCGATTCATGTATGGGTCGGCATGCATATATCAAGAGGCGAACTCTAGAATGGATCATGTGACATAGAGGGCAATAGGGGTAAAGATGATAGAATAAAAGTCAAATTTGAAACTAATGTTAATATCAAAGGTGTGGGTGTTCATTCATGACCAGGTGGTGGTAACTACCTCAGCGCCCTCGTTGAGGAACAGGAACAGGGGAAGGAGGCTAATAAAAAACGCCAATTTCACGGCTGTCTTCACCTTAGCAGTGGCCCAATCGGGGGACTGGGGGTGGGGGGAGAGGGTGGTTAAAACTGGGTAGAGGAGAAGCAGGAAGATAAAAATAAGGCTGGATGTTATTGTTAAGGGGGTTAGATACATAGCTGCTACTTGGATTTGCACCAAGAGTTTTTGGTTCCTAAGACCAACGGATGAGCTGTTATCCTTTAGGAGCCCTCGAGTGAGCCCCGGGGTCAAACCGAGGTGACGAAAATTAGCAGTCATCGTTGCTGTCGAGCCTCTCTCGGTGGATAAGAGGAGTTTAACCCCTGTTTTTAGAATCACAATCTAACGTTTTGGTTAAACTATATCTACAGGCGGTCCAACCTCAAATTAATTCGGGCTTGAGGATTAGGAGGAGGAGAGGGAGGAGGTGGAGAACCATGAGGAGGTGTTCTCGTGAGTAGGTGGGCGGCAGAGCAATCAGGTGTGAGGGCAGGGGCCCCCGCTGGGTCATGAGGAATATATATAGGGAATACCCTGCCGTAATTAGGGTGCCTGCACCCGTAAGGACAAGCGTCCAGGGGGACCAGTTGAAGAGGGAAGAAAGAATCATTAGTTCTCCCATCAGGTTGGGCAGCGGGGGGAGGGCCAGGTTGGCTAGACTGGCGATGAACCATCAGGCGGTTATCAGGGGGAGCACCATCTGAAGGCCCCGAGCGAGGACTATTGTCCGACTGTGGGTTCGTTCATAATTAGTGTTGGCGAGGCAGAAGAGTGCAGAGGAAGTTAACCCGTGGGCGATCATAAGAATAAGGGCGCCGGTGAATCCCCATGGGGTTTGGATTAAGATACCGGCGGCAACTAATCCTATATGACTAACGGAGGAGTAAGCGATAAGTGATTTAAGATCAGTCTGGCGAAGACAAATAGAGCCCGTCATAATTACCCCCCAGAGAGCGAAAACAATAAAGGGGTAGCTTAGTTCCTTCGTAAGTGGTTCAAGTATCACTATTATGCGGATTATGCCGTAGCCCCCAAGCTTTAGAAGTACTGCGGCAAGAATTATTGATCCGGCGATGGGGGCCTCTACATGGGCTTTGGGGAGTCAGAGATGGGCCCCATAAAGTGGCATCTTAACTAGAAAGGCGAGGAGGCAGGCGGCTCACCAAAGTTTATCGGCGTAGGTGGAGAGGTGGATAGCGGGAGAGTATGGGAGGGTTAGCAGGGACAGAGTGCCCGCTGAGTTCTGCAAGAGAAGAAGAGCAACTAAGAGGGGGAGGGAGCCCGCCAGGGTGTAGAATAGGAAGTAGGTGCCCGCATTTAGACGCTCAGTCTGGTTGCCTCAGCGGGTGATAATAATTAGGGTGGGAATAAGGGTGGCCTCAAATATAACGTAGAACATAATGACCTCGGTGGCACTGAATGCTATAATTAAGAAAATCTGTAGCGAAGTGAGGAGGGTAATGTAGGTTCGTTGGCGTCCAAGCGGTTCCGAGGAAGTGTGGTTCTGGCTTGCAAGGATCATGAGTGGGAGGAGCCAGCAGGTAAGAACAAGGAGTGGTGTCGAGAGGGGGTCCGTGGCCAGGTAGGGGCTAAGAAATGATCATCCGGTCTCCCCCGGGGCCTTTAGCCAGGTTAAGCTGGCAAGAGCAATGAGAAGGCTATAAAGAAGGGTGGTGGATCAGAGCTGTTTAGGGGCGGCCAGCCAGGTTGTAGGAATTAGCATAATGGTGGGGATGAGCACTTTTAGCATTGTAGGAGGTTAAGGCTTTGGAGGTGGTCGGTGCCGTGAGTCCGAGCGGTGGCGACCAGGAGGGCGAGACCTGCGCTGGCTTCGCAGGCTGAAAAGGCTAGAAGAATTATTGGGGAGGATGAGAAGCTGGTAGAGTCTAGCTGGAGTGTCCATAGGGAGAGGGCAATAAATAGTGATAGCATCATGCCTTCTAGGCATAGAAGGGCAGAGAGCAGGTGGGTTCGGTGGAATGCTAGTCCTGCCAAGCCCAGGAAAAAGGTTGCTGAGAAGGCGAAGTGCGCTGGGGTCATTAGGCAGTTATGGACTTTAACCACAAGCTTTTAAGCCGAAATCAAATGTTTTTCTTAAACTAACTGCCTATTCAGCCCATTCGAGTCCTCCTTGTATTCACTCGTAGACTAGTCCAAGGGTAAGGAGGATTAGGACAGCAGAGGCTCAGCCGAATGTAAGGGTTGGGGAGGCTAGTTGGTCTCCTCAGGGGAGGGGAAGAAGAAGGGCAATTTCTAGGTCAAACAGAAGAAATAAAATGGCCACAAGGAAAAACCGAAGGGAGAATGGTAGTCGGGCCGAGCCCAGCGGATCAAAGCCACATTCGTAGGGAGAAAGCTTCTCGTAGTCGGGGGTCATTTGTGGGAGTCAGAATGAGACTAGGGCTAGGACGGTTGAAATTCCAATGGAGATTGCGATAACGGTTGTAACCAGATTCATTACCTTTCCTTGGACTTTAACCAAGACCAGGTGATTGGAAGTCACTCGTACTGGCTTAATACTAGAAAGGTTATGATCCTCATCAGTAGATGGAGATGTAGAGGAAAAGTCAAACAACGTCTACGAAGTGTCAATACCAGGCGGCAGCCTCGAAGCCAAAGTGGTGTTCAGATGTGAAGTGATATTGAACCTGGCGAAGTAGGCAGATGGCTAAGAAGGTGGAGCCAATAATGACATGGAGGCCATGGAAGCCCGTGGCAACGAAAAATGTTGAGCCGTAGACGCCATCTGCAATTGTGAAGGGGGCTTCATAGTACTCCATGCCTTGAAGGAAGGTGAAGTAAAACCCTAGTAAAATAGTTAGTGCAAGAGATTGAATAGCTTGCTTGCGCTCGCCCTCCATAATGCTGTGGTGAGCTCAAGTAACTGTGACACCAGAGGCCAGCAGGACTGCGGTGTTTAGTAGAGGGACTTCGAAAGGGTCAAGAGTTGTGATTCCTGTAGGGGGTCAGCAACCCCCGAGCTCAGGGGTTGGGGCGAGGCTTGCGTGGTAAAAAGCCCAGAAGAAGCCTAAGAAGAAGAAGACTTCCGAAGTAATAAAAAGGATTATTCCGTAACGGAGCCCTTTTTGAACTGGAGGGGTGTGGTGACCTTGGAATGTGCCTTCCCGAACGATGTCTCGTCATCACTGATATATGGTGAGGAGCAGGAGGAGGAGGCCTAGGGTCATGAGGGTTGTGGAGTGGAAGTGTATTCAGATGGCCAGGCCTGAAGTTATTAACAGGGCGGCAACTGCGCCGGTGAGAGGTCATGGGCTGGGGTCTACTATGTGATACGCGTGTGCTTGATGTGCCATTAGACGTTTTCTTGTAGGTAAAGGCTTATCAGAAGTACGAAGACATAAGCTTGAATTATAGCGACGGCGACTTCAAGTAGAGTTAGAAGTACGAGTAAAACGGATGTTAGGCCAGCTACTATTGGCATTAGGGGGAGGAGTACGAAGGCGCCTGTTGCGATAAGTTGAATAAGCAGGTGGCCTGCTGTTAGATTGGCGGTTAGCCGAACCGCAAGGGCGATGGGGCGAATAAAAAGACTAATTGTCTCGATGATGATAAGGATAGGGATTAGAAGGGTGGGGGTTCCTTCAGGGAGGAGGTGTCCCAGTGCGTGAGTAGGTTGAGAGCGCATTCCTATAATGACGGTGGCCAGTCAGAGTGGTACAGCAAAGGCCATGTTTAAGGAAAGTTGGGTGGTAGGTGTGAAAGTGTAGGGGAGGAGGCCGAGTAAATTTAGGCTAATTAGGAAAATTATTAATGATGCGAGCAGGGCGGCTCACTTATGCCCTGCCCGGTTAATTGGCTGAAAAATTTGGAGGGTAAACCGATTGATAAACCATGCTTGAAGGGTGAGGAGGCGGCTATTTAGTCATCGGGATGAGGGTTTGGGGAACATGATTCATGGGAGGGTGAGGGCTAGGGCAATGAGTGGGATGCCAAAGAGTGTGGGGCTCATAAATTGGTCAAAGAAGCTTACTGTCATGGTCAAGATCAGGATTCTGTTTGGGGCTTTTCGGTGCTTTGAGGCGTTGGCTCGTTGGGGAAAATGTGGGCCAGAACTTTTGGGGGGACAATGATAGCAAAGACTAGTCAAGAGAAGAATAGGATGGCAAATCAAGGGGCGGGGTTGAGTTGTGGCATATCGCTAAGGGTGGTTGGGGGCCACCATTCTTTAGCTTAAAAGGCTAACGCTGTTCCCTGTTTAGCTTCTTAGCGAGGCATCTTCGAGTATTAGAGATGATCAGTTTTCAAAGTGTTCTAGAGGTACTGCTTCAACTACAATTGGCATGAAGCTGTGGTTAGCGCCGCAAATTTCTGAGCACTGACCATAGAATACGCCGGGGCGAGACGTGATAAAGGCTGTTTGGTTAAGACGTCCAGGTACGGCGTCCATTTTTACTCCAAGGCTTGGGACTGCTCAGGAGTGAAGGACATCTTCCGCAGAGACTAGCACTCGTACTGGGGATTCCACAGGGATGACCATTCGGTGATCAGCTTCAAGTAGCCGGAACTGACCAGGAGTTAAATCTTGGGTGGGGATTATGTATGAGTCAAACCCGAGGTCCTCGTAGTCTGTGTATTCATAACTTCAGTATCACTGGTGGCCCATCGCTTTAATTGTGAGATGGGGGTCGTTAATTTCGTCCATAAGGTAAAGGATTCGGAGGGATGGGAGGGCAATCAGAATAAGGATAATTGCTGGAAGTACTGTTCAAATAATCTCAATTTCTTGGGAGTCAAGGATGAATTTGTTAGTCAGCTTAGTGGTCACCATGGCCACAATAATGTAAAGGACAAGGGTGCTGATTAGGAACACGATCATTAGGGCGTGATCATGGAAGTGAAGGAGTTCTTCTATTACGGGCGAAGCTGCATCTTGGAAACCTAGTTGGGAGGGGTGTGCCATTTCTAAGACACGCGGGGTTTTAACCCACGATCCTGCCTTGACAAGGCAGCGTAATAGCTCTTTTACTAGTGTCTTATGAAGAAAGTGACAGAGCGGCTATGTGGTTGGCTTGAAACCAATTTATGGGGGTTCAACTCCTCCCTTTCTCGTTGGGACTAGGCTTGTTGGATTTGAACAAATGCAGGCTCTTCGAATGTGTGATAGGGAGGAGGGCAGCCATGCAGTCATTCCACATTAGTTGCGGTCAGTTCAACCGAGAGGACCTCACGTTTTGCGGCGAAGGCTTCCCAGATAATAAACAGGAACATAATCACGGCTACGAGTGAAACTAGTGACCCAATAGAGGAGACCGTGTTTCACAGCGTGTAGGCGTCTGGGTAGTCAGAGTAGCGTCGAGGCATCCCCGCAAGACCCAGGAAGTGCTGTGGGAAGAAAGTTAAATTTACTCCCAGGAACATAATCCCGAAGTGGATTTTTGTTCAAGTGCTGTGAAGGGTATAGCCTGAGAATAGGGGGAATCAGTGGACGAAGGCGGCGACGATGGCGAACACAGCTCCTATAGATAAGACGTAATGGAAGTGTGCTACTACATAATATGTGTCATGGAGAACGATGTCAAGGGATGAATTGGCCAGGACAATTCCCGTTAGGCCCCCGACTGTAAATAGGAAGATAAAACCGAGGGCTCAGAGTAGAGGGGTTTCTCATTTAATAGCTCCGCCGTGGAGTGTAGCTAGCCAGCTAAAGACTTTAACTCCCGTGGGGATGGCAATAATCATTGTAGCGGATGTAAAGTATGCTCGGGTGTCCACATCCATTCCGACTGTAAACATGTGGTGGGCTCAGACAATAAACCCCAGAAGGCCAATAGCCATCATAGCTCACACCATACCCATATAGCCGAAGGGTTCTTTTTTACCTGAGTAGTAGGCCACAATGTGAGAAATTATTCCGAATCCAGGGAGGATCAGGATATAAACCTCCGGGTGCCCGAAGAATCAGAAGAGGTGTTGGTAGAGGATTGGGTCTCCCCCTCCTGCAGGGTCAAAGAATGTGGTGTTTAGGTTTCGGTCTGTGAGTAGCATGGTGATGCCAGCAGCAAGGACAGGGAGGGAGAGGAGGAGAAGCACAGCAGTGATCAGCACAGCTCAGACGAATAACGGGGTCTGGTACTGTGAGATTGCTGGAGGTTTCATGTTAACAATGGTAGTAATAAAATTGATAGCCCCCAGGATGGATGAGACACCTGCTAGATGAAGAGAGAAGATGGTTAGATCCACGGACGCTCCAGCGTGGGCGAGGTTCCCAGACAGGGGGGGATAAACAGTTCACCCAGTTCCTGCCCCGGCTTCAACGCCTGAAGAGGCAAGGAGAAGGAGGAACGATGGGGGGAGGAGTCAGAAGCTCATATTGTTCATTCGGGGGAAAGCCATATCGGGGGCCCCGATCATTAGGGGAATTAGTCAGTTTCCAAAGCCCCCAATCATAATTGGTATTACTATAAAGAAGATTATTACGAAGGCATGTGCGGTGACGATTACATTATAAATTTGGTCGTCTCCCAGAAGAGAGCCCGGTTGGCTCAGTTCGGCCCGGATAAGGAGACTTAGGGCTGTTCCGACCATTCCTGCTCAAGCACCAAATACCAGGTAGAGGGTGCCAATGTCTTTGTGATTGGTTGAGAAGAATCAACGTGTGATTGCCACAGGTAAGATGGCTGAGTGTTTAAGTGGTGGATTGTAGCTCCATGTACAGAGGTTTGAATCCTCTTCTTATCAAGCCCTGAGGTGTCCTACATATCAGATTGCAAATCTGAAGAAGCAGGCTAAACCCTGCCGGGGCTTTCCCCCGCCTATTTTGCTCTGCTAGGCGGGGGAAAGGTAGACGGATGCTCGCTGGCTTGAGCGCTTAGCTGTTAACTAAGAGTTTGTAGGATCGAGGCCTGCCTGTCTAGATTAAGGCTTTAGCTTAATTAAAGTGTCTGCTTTGCACGCAGAAGATGTGGGTTAGTGTCCCGTAAGTCTTATCAGGGGTTGGGAGATTTTCACTCCCGCTTAGGGCTTTGAAGGCCCTTGGTCTGGGTGCTATCCTAAACCCCTAGTGGGCTAAAAGGGCAATGGCGGCGGGGGCCAAGGGGAGGAGGCAGGTGGCCGCTGACGACGAGAGTGCTAGCGGGAGAGTAGTCTGGTGGGTGGGGAGACGCCACGGGGCTGTGCCTGGTAAGTTGTTTGGGGATATGGTAAGAGTTATGGCATAGGTAAGACGAAGATAAAAATAGAGACTAAGCAAGGCTGAGAGGGCGGCGAAGGTCGCCGTAAGTGCGAGGTCCTGCTTTGCAAGTTCTTGAAGAATAAGCCATTTGGGTAAGAAGCCCGTGAGAGGGGGGAGGCCCCCGAGGGAGAGGAGAATCAGAGGGGTAATAGAGGTGAGGACTGGTGCTTTAGATCAGGAAGTGGCAAGCATGTTGACGGTGGTAGAACCATTAAGCTTAAAAACTATAAATGTGGAGAAGGTCATGATGAAATAGGTTAGGAGGGCAAGGAGTGTCAGCGAAGGGGAGAACTGTAAAACAAGGATTATTCAGCCCAGATGTGCGATGGAGGAATATGCCAGAATTTTTCGAAGCTGAGTCTGGTTCAAGCCTCCCCACCCGCCGACAAGAGTTGATGCGAGACCAAGAGCAACAAGGATGAGGGAGTTGGTTGGTTGGAGTTGAAGGAGGAGTGCGAAGGGGGCAAGCTTCTGCCAGGTGGATAAAATTAACCCGGTAGTCAAATCAAGTCCCTGAAGAACCTCTGGGAGTCATGCATGAAGCGGTGCAAGTCCAACTTTAAGTGCCAAGGCAAGCGTAATTATTGTGACGGGAACCGGGTGGGAAATCTGCTGAATCTCCCATTGACCCGACAGTCAGGCGTTGGTTACGCTAGCAAATAGAAGTATAGCGGCTGCGGCCGCTTGTGTGAGAAAATATTTAGTGGTGGCTTCAACCGCCCGGGGGTGGTGGTGTCGGGCCATCAGAGGAATAATCGCTAGGGTATTTATCTCTAGGCCCATTCAAGCGAGCAGTCAGTGGGTACTCGCGAAGGTGATGGTTGTACCTAGGCCCAAACCAAAAAGGAGGGTGGCCAAGATGAAGGGGTTCATTAGTAAAGGAAGGATTTTAACCAACATGTTTGGGGTATGGGCCCAAAAGCTTGACTTAGCTGACCTTACTAGGAAGTGGTGTAGTGGAAGCACTAAGAGTTTTGATCTCTTCAGGTAGGGTTCGAGTCCCTTCTTTCTAAGGAGTCGGAGGGACTTTAACCCTCATTATTCACTCTATCAAAGTGGCCCTTTACTTCAGGCACAGCTCCTTATTTACAGTTGTGGGGGGAGTCCAGTAAAGGCAATTGGGAGGGCAAGGTGTCAAATTACTAGGGCCAAGGTAAGGGGTAAGAAGTTTTTCCAGATGAGGTGTATGAGTTGATCATAGCGAAACCGGGGGTAAGATGCTCGGACTCAGAGGAACACAACTGACAAGAAAGCGGCTTTAATCATGAGGGTGGAGGTAGTAATTTCTGGTGAGAGGTGAATAATAGATGAGCCAAGAAAAAGAGTAGCAGACAGGGTATTTATTAGCAAGATATTAGCGTATTCGGCCAGGAAAAAGAGGGCGAAGGGGCCTCCTGCATACTCAACATTAAAGCCAGAAACCAGTTCGGACTCCCCTTCGGTAAGGTCAAAGGGGGCACGGTTTGTCTCCGCCAACGTAGAAATATATCACATGGCAGCGAGGGGTCAGGCGGGGAGGAGAAGTCATGTACTTTCTTGGGCAACACTGAAGGTGTGGAGGGTGAAGCCCCCAGTAAAGATAATGGCATTAAGGAGGATAAGGCCTAGGCTTACTTCATATGAAATAGTTTGGGCCACGGCGCGTAGCGCCCCAATCAGGGCGTACTTTGAGTTGGATGCTCACCCTGAGCCAAGAATGGAATAAACGGCTAGGCTAGATAGTGCGAGAATAAATAAAACGCCAAGGTTGAGGTCAGCCATTGGGAAGGGGAGGGGCATTGGGGTTCACAGGGTAAGGGCAAGGGTTAGGGCCAACATGGGCGCAACGAGAAAAAGGAGGGGGGAGGCAGTGGAGGGGCGAACGGGTTCTTTCATAAAAAGTTTCAGTCCATCAGCAATAGGCTGAAGGAGACCGTAGGGGCCTACTACATTGGGGCCCTTTCGGAGCTGCATGTACCCTAAGACCTTTCGTTCCACAAGGGTGAGGAGGGCTACGGCAAGCAGAACAAAGATAATCAAGATTAGGGGATTAACAATAAAGGTCAATAGTGCGGGGAACATAGTTAGGGAGAGGAGTTGAACCCCTGTTGAAAGAGCTTAGGTCTTTTGCATTGTCCGGGCTCTGCCACTCTAACATGCCATTGTCTCAGGCAGAGGGTTATGCCCTCTTACCTGCTTGAGTTGTATTCAGCAGGTGAGGGGGAGGCGTACCTGCAGCATGGGCCTCTTCTCTTCGGTCCTTTCGTACTAGAAGGGATCATCTCATAGATAGAAACTGACCTGGATTACTCCGGTCTGAACTCAGATCACGTAGGACTTTAATCGTTGAACAAACGAACCCTTAATAGCGGCTGCACCATTAGGATGTCCTGATCCAACATCGAGGTCGTAAACCCCCTTGTCGATATGGGCTCTAGAAGAGGATTGCGCTGTTATCCCTGGGGTAACTCGGTCCGTTGATCGGCTATGCCGGATCTGACTGGTCAGAAATTCTGTTACCTAGAGCTGTGGCTCTTGGTTGTAGGAGTAGAGGTGCTCCCATTCCACATGGGGGTTTTTTATTTCCCCGCGGTCGCCCCAACCAAAGACATGTAGGAGGGAGCCAATTAGTTTAGGCCGTTAGCCAGGGGTGCTTGACATGGTCCTGCCGTAAGTCTAAAGCTCCACAGGGTCTTCTCGTCTTATGGGGGTATCCCCGCTTCTGCACGGGGAGATCAATTTCATTGACTGGAGGAAGGAGACAGTTAAGCCCTCGTCGTGCCATTCATACAGGTCTCCATTTAAAAGACAAGTGATTGCGCTACCTTTGCACGGTCAAAATACCGCGGCCGTTAAACCTTAAGTCACAGGGCAGGCGGGACCTCTTATTATGATTAATCAAGAGGCGATGTTTTTGGTAAACAGGCGAGGCTTAGTCAATATTTGCCGAGTTCCTTCTCCCTCTATTAGTCTTTCCGGGGGCACACCAGTGTGGGGTTAACGGTTATTCTTGGAGGCTCTTCTGGTTGTCTGGTTGCGCTCCACTACCCTCTGTGGTTGGGGCCGTTAATGTTCGATGGCGGGTCCGTTTCGAGTTACACTTGTGCAAGGAGGGGGCCGTGAGGCCCCCTTATTACTCATATTAGCATGGTCTCCCCCATAGGGGTATGGGGTGGCCTGGTAAGGGGTAGGGGGCTGGGACAAAATTACCAGAATTAGGGGCAGTGGGTGTGTCTGAGCTTTAACGCTTTCTACGGGGTTGGCTGCTTTTAGGCCCACCTAAACACGGTGCCTTAGGTTGATTATGGTCCTTACCCTCCTAGTGAGGTTGTATCCTGAGTCAAAAGGGCTGTACCCCATTTGACTAACTCCCCGGATTATCTAATTGTTCAGGCGGAGGCTTTTGCCAGTTGAAACTATAGAAGTCTGGGGGCTGAACTGCTATTCACTTCCCGGGCAACCAGCTATTACTAGGTTCGGTAGGTCTGTCACCTCTACTCGAAGCTCTTCCCACTCTTTTGCCACAGAGACGGGTTGGCCCTGCTATCAGGCTGTCTTGGAGTAGCTCACCTAGTTTCGGGTGGCCAAACTAAAGGTCTCTTTGCTTGGTTCATCTTGCTAAATCATGATGCAAAAGGTACGAGGGAGGAGCTCTGCTTCTTTTTACTTCACTGGTTTGTTTCATTTCTCTTTCAGCGTTCCCTTGCGGTACTTTCTCTATAGCTCCAGAGCCCCTGTTCGGTCGCCCGTACTAGGGGGGTAAAATGGTTTGTTTTTATAATGTAGTATATTCGGGTGTATTTATAGTTGTGCTTTGTGTTTAGAAGGTGGGCTAGCTGTTGGGTTTCAGGGCGACCTGACTTGCACAGGGATCTTCTCAGTGTAAGGGAGACGCTATTCTAAATTTAGCTACGCTCTGATTTGTCCAAGTGCACCTTCCGGTACACTTACCATGTTACGACTTGCCTCCCCTTTGCCTGTTAAGCATCTTATCTAGTAGTTGTCGGTGGCTCGGGGAGAGTGACGGGCGGTGTGTGCGCGCTTCAGGGCCGGTTTCAGCAAGGCTCTCTATTCCCTGCTTACTGCTAAATCCTCCTTCCAAGGCCCAATTTCATGGCCTTGTCCGTGATTTCCTGGGTCAGGAAATGTAGCCCGCTTCTTCCCCTCTCATTTGCTACACCTCGACCTGGCGTTTTGAGTTCTACTGATCTTGCTAACTATTAGACCTTCACAGGGTAAGCTGACGACGGCGGTATATAGGCGGGAAAAACAAGGGAGGGTGAGGTTTAACGGGGGTTATCGGTTCTAGAACAGGCTCCTCTAGGTGGATCTAAAGCACCGCCAAGTCCTTTGGGTTTTAAGCTAATGCTCGTAGTACCCGGGCGGGTGATATGTGTGTTTTATCACCAAAGTTTACGGCTAGGCATAGTGGGGTATCTAATCCCAGTTTGTTTCGCAGCTTTCGTGGGGTCAGGTTATCTAAAGTCACTTTCGTAGTAGGGCTTCTTACCCTCGGAAGCGTATGACGGCCTTGAGGGCGTTCGACTTTATTTATCTTGCTTCCCTAACCACCCTTTACGCCGTTGGCAATCAACTTGGGCCTCTCGTATAACCGCGGTGGCTGGCACGAGTTTTACCGGCCCTCTAAGCTTTAACTAAGTCAAGTTTTCACTTATGGCTTAATGTCTATCACTGCTGAGTTCCCTTGAGGGTGTGGCTAAGCAAGGCGTCATGGGCTACATTGTTGTGTGCCTGATACCCGCTCCTTGTCCCCGGGCGGGGGACGGTGGGGCATTCTCACGGGTGTGCGGATACTTGCATGTGTAAGTCTAGCTAGAGCTGATGGAAAAGTCAGGACCAAGCCTTTGTGCCCGCGGAACCTCTCTAGGGTTCGTCTTAACATCTTCAGTGTTATGCTTTAGTTAAGCTACGCTAGC